CTCTATGTGCCCAACAACCAAAAAGGTAGATGAACCAGGAAGTCACTTATGGCCTTCTAAAGGCCCACCCCGGTGTACACATCAGAGACAGAAAAATATGTTTCCTGCAAGAACAAGTGGTCATAGAACTACTAGTAACCGACTTAATCCCTCGCTTAGGGCATCGATACCGGTGGAAGGATCTCCACCAGACCGAGAAGTGCTCGCAAATAGAGAAGAGAGCTCGAATCGCGTTGTTGCAAGAATGAATCTTCTTTATTTTTAACCACCTTCTCTGAACGTTGGTAATGACTAAACAGCCTTTGACCACTAAATAAGGCACCTGACGATAAGTGATTCTATTGATTTCACGCACCAAGCATTTTATGGAGGAGGCATTGGAAGAGACATAGTAAAGTTCGTCTGATTACTATCACCTAAAGGCACCCACTCGGTCTAGTCATTTTAGTTTATTTCACCCCCTTTTTTCTTCGGCTTCCCTTGCCCAGGGAGGTAGCACTGCTTCCATCCGAGTAGCGCCGGTGGAAGTCCGAATGGAGATCCGATACCCCCCACAGGGCCAGTGGCAACTTTTCGGGCCAATCTCGATATGTGTCTGTCATCTTCCGCAGGATCTGACCTATGTTTTTATGCCTCCACTGTTCTATTGGTCTGAGGCCTGTACGGCGAGGGTTTGTGCTGTTGTATCTGATACCGGCTGCTCAACTTATTTTTTGAGGTGAGATCCCAGATCTGAAATTAGCTCGTGCGGTACTCCATATCTGCGGATTATGTTTTCTTTAATGATCTTGGCCTATTTCAGTCTTTGATAAGATGCCGCTCCTGGTAAAGTAATCAATTGTGCCACTAAGATGTATTCGTGTCCATTTGATGCTTTGGGTGTCACCTTTCCGATGATGTCAATTCCCCATGTGCAAAATGGCCATGGAGAGGTAAGATTGTGAAGTAACGCCTGAGGCACATGAATAAAGTTTGCATGAATCTGACACTTGTGGGACTTTTTCACGTACTGATGGCAATCGTTCTCCTCTTTTCATTGCCCTATTGAGTAAGGGTCGGTGTTTGCAAAAATGTCGAGCCAGTAGTGACAATGGGGGAGCTGGACACTAGTTGTGCTAGTGGAATGACCTAGTCATAGTCAGCCCGAACCGTTTTGCGGTTCTAGAGGACCCTGAACAATAAGAGGCAAAGATGCCAGATCTGGACACTTCAGAACAGGAAGAGATTGCTCAGGATGAGTGTCTGGGTAACAAAGCCGAGAAGGGTGTAGTCAAGGTAATTTTATTTCGAAGAGCCCATAGAAGCTGGAAGAGAGTAAGCTTAGTGCCGAAAGGAACAAGCAACTCCTGAGCTACTAAAACAAGAACTCTTTCACTCGGGCGACTTTTCTTATCGGGCAAGTTGCCACCCGTTTGTTCAATACCCTAACTCTAGTAAGTAGCTTAATCTGTCGAGAAGAACCATCCCTAGCGGATCGGACATGTAACCAGTCTTCTCCGCTTGAGAGGGAAAGACGGCTGCTCTGTGAACAACCCCTAGTTGCTGGTCCTGCTCCAGCTGCTGTCTGAACTGCCACCTCTGCTCCAATACATAAGCTCCAGCTGAAGTGTAGCAGCTCCGTCCCATTCATCACTGCTTTCTGTTAAAAAGAAAAGAGCTGCTCCTCTCCGATCTAAGTCCTCTCTCTAGTCAGAAATAGCGTAAATTAATCAGGATGGATCGACAGGCTTTCCAAACCAAACCTACTGGTCTCTTCCTGCATTGCTGCCTGGCCCATCACCTTGATATGATGCACACTCGGTAAGGTCTTACCATCCCCCCTTCAATATCCATATTCTGGGAACCTCGGACTTTACCCCGGATCGCCAGCTAAGGCCTTCTACCGCAGCGGACCCACAGGCCAATGCCAATCTCTCAGGGGAGGTTCTCTTTCATCCGTCTTTCCTAGGTGCGCATCTCCATCTACTAAAAGTAGGGGTGGTTGCCATAGATAGATTGGGTCATTCGTAACCAGAGCAATAACCGATGCTACAGCTATACGTGGCGGCCGCACACGCTGCTTTGTTTAACAAGCATCACCCTTCCTTTCTTTTCCCAGTTCACCTACTCCAAACACGAATAATGTTAAGCCCTACCAATCCGCCTACATCACCACTTTTGAAGGAGGATCGGGAACCAGCTAAGGCACCGTAGCGTCCCCTAAAGGCATAACTGACAGGTTCTGTTCTATCTGCCCATCCGAGTCATCCCGTACTCCAAAAAAGCAGAGGTGAGGTTCCGGAGAGTGGGACGGATCTACCTGGCCAAGGTGCCAATATAAAGTGGTTCTCCGAAATGTTGAAAGATGCTCTACCTGCGGTACCTAACTAGCCTTTCACTACAGCTGTTTCATCAATATCCGATGTAGCGCATTCTCCCTCTTTCGCATATCTTCAAAACTGTCAGATAGCTAGTAAGTAGTTCTCGTATTTCCAGTTGTGATAGTTGTTGTCCGAGCTCTGTGATTCAAGACAAAGAATATAGGCTAGAGTTGCTTTCCCGAATGAAAAGGGTATAGTGGAATCTCCGAACGAACACTACGAATCTGTATGCTCGTGCTTTCCGGGAAGGCAGGTCCGGTTAGTTCTTCTCCAATTAGCATCTCGCCTGATCGTCTGCTGAGTTAATAGCAGCAAGTGCTAGTTCAAGTCAGTAATCATTTGATGCGCGGGATCTTGACTGTGACGAGTAAGAAAAGAAGGTTGAAGTACTACGGATATCGGAGCTTTAGTTTAAGTGATTCAAATCAGTGAACTGTACTCGTCCAAGCCAGCGGGTAAGATGAACCAGACCGGGCAGGTGAACGAACAAGGAAAGTAGAGGATTCGGATAGGCGAGTCAAGGCGTTTGTGTGAAAACTCTATCTGTCTCAAATAGAGATGGGGAAAGCTACTCTTTTCTTTTTCACCAGGGATCCGATCCCAGTTGATTGATCTCGACTTTACCAGCTCATGAACGGCATTCGTCAGACTTGAGCAGTAGGTTTCGACTCGGTCAGCTGTCTTGATGAAGATTGACTTCAGCCAAAGAGAATGAATTGACTTCGGGTTCGCACCCGATCAACGAAAATCAATCCACATAGAAAAAAATAGAAATCGTTCAGTACGCTAATCTTGACAGTTTCCATTTTCGATTGAGAAAGCGGCGGGCCCAGTGAGCTCCCCAATAGTGCACCAAAACGGGGCCGGAGAGAGGGTAAACCTTAGATCGGCTAAGATCGAATTGAACTGTCTTTGATTGAGCGACTCCTGCCCGATTTTGATTTCCGTCCCCGCGGGATCAATTTACTTTTATGAGTATCCAGCGTCGTAGCGCGTCTCTTTATATAGAGTCGTTCCTTCCAGAGGAGTAGTCTCTTTCAAGTTAGTGAAGTGAAACTCTGGACGGGGAAGAAGCCGTCAATACTGGATAGTTTTAGTCATTGATTTTATGGTTAGTAAGGTACTAGTTCAGTTATAGTGCTGGAAAACTCAGATGCTACACACATGGGCTGGAAAGTCTCTCCTTTATGTTCTTTACATTACAGTTGACCGACTCAATCCATCAATGTTTTCCCCCGGAAAATTTTCCTACATATCCAACCTGTGAAGCTGGAGCTGAGCGAGAATCGGATTCTGATACTCGAAACAACTCGGCACTCACATCGGTAAAATATCGTCTAATAGATAGACCTGGAAATCGATGCTTTCTAGCTCCTCACTTCCGGTCGGTGCGCCTCCCCTTTTTGTTTTCTTTGATTCACAAGCTGGAATTGAACCAGCATCCCCGGTTGCTTTCCCGGCGCACTTCCCTTTATTTATTGTTATAAAAAAGACTTACCCCGCAAGGAAAAGACAGAAGACGTACGCAGCTCAGAAAGTATGTTCAATTCTCCGTGTGGATCGGCGCAGGTCAAAGAAAGGAAGAATGGAATTACAGAATGCCATCATATAGAAGGATTGATACATTACTACAAGGAAGAAAGTAGATGATCACGTAGGGCGAATGAATCAAAGAAAGGGAAACTTCTCCATCCCAGAAAGCGGAGTGACTTCTTGAATCTTTGAATAGAGAGCCCCATTAACCAGACAAGCTGGAGGAGACAAGCTACCTCACATAAAGGATGACCAAGGGCCAGTTGACGCAGCAAGCTAGAGCTATGAAACCGCCCCTTTCTCATTTAACTCGTCGGATTATGAATGAGATATTCAGACGTCAGCTTGAAGGCTACGATTCCGTTCTTCTGTCTAGCGGAGCGAGCGAACCACTAGATGATCCATACTTCGCATTAAACCGTGACCAACATGTCCCGCCCGAAGGCACAACTATGAGACCAACCTGGTTGCGATGTCATTGATCGGATCCCCCTTCTAGAAAGAAGAAGACGGAGAATGGCCCGTCTTCGTGATCCAGCATAAGTAAAAAAGTTTCTTCAACCCAGGGATCCCTGTCCAGCCTCTTAAGGGAGAGGAGACAGTGGGGGCTACTATGTTATCTGACACCCCTCTGGATGATGAATGCGAGAAATCAAACTAACCGAGATCGAACCTTAAGATTTGTTTGAGCTTTCCGTACGACTGGCAAATAGAGTCATTCGCTCAAAAAAGAGATTCTAGGAATAGGTGCTTGGCATATCGCAACTTCCAGGCCTTTCCCAACTAGTTTGCCTTCTTCTTTCTTAGTAGAATATGTGGCCAAGCGGATTACAAGAGGTTAGAAAATATGCTTCTCACGCTAAGACTAGTACGTTGTCTTTCTAATCCGCCTTTAGCGCATGCCTCGGGCGTCCCTATTTCCTTCTGTCAATCGGATCAATCTACTTTCGTAAAAGGAAACCGAAAAGAGGCAACAAAGAATGCTCGCGAAAGTTGGTCATTTCTGGCTCGTTCTAACAAGATATTTGTATTGGCTGGCAGTAGTGTTTGCGCGGAGGTATACGACGCTATATGAGAATTCCAAGGATTTATAGGTTTGATGAAATGTGGTAGGTAAGCACATGTTTTCTTTCTTTGCGTGTACGGTATTAGTTGGTGCCAGTGGGATGAAAATGGCTTTTACGCGAGAAAGGGCCGGCGGTTGAGATGGGACCCTCTTTTTGTATTCTGATTTGGAGATTTTGTAACAGATACGGGATCAGTTCTGGCCTTATCGGAATCCGTTTTTCCTCCTATGCTTCACTACGGAGACCTGCGCGAATGCTATGAGACAATACGAGTTTCCTATCTGACCGCATCGGAGGGATTCCAGACTACTAATTGAGTGACTTTATTATGAAGCATCTATTGTTTCATACGATCGTTGACGGTGAGAGGAGAAATGAAAGATTCTCGTATGAACTTAATAGCGGATAAACTGTCGTCAGCTCACTGTCTGTCCATACAAAAAGATAGTAATTGACGTTACATCTTATGTAGAATTGTGCGGGAAATTGCATTGACGTCCTTTTACGAGTGGCGTCCCAATACAGAAGAAGCGCAAAACCTTACCGGCCCGTTGTTGGTTCGTCTAGAAAGATAAATAAAGCGGTCACTCTATAAGTGGCAGGTTATTACCTGTTCCGCCTCGTACATGAACGGATACTTAGTAATGAATGTTGGGACGTTATACACGATCGAGCAGCAGCTAAGACATTTCAAAAAATGAAAGTATGTTCTCGTTCTTGTCTCCTCCCCCTCCATAAACCGCACGCCACACCTGGGGAATTGGGTTCTCCTCTGAGAGCGTGCAGGGGATATTGTGTGAATAAGTTGCGCAGATGTTCTTGAAGTTGTTTAAGTGACTGATAATGAGCTCAAAAAGTATCTTTTAACTGTCCCTTTCTTTCATTGTTTGATAACTCTTTCGCCTATTAGTAGTTCACCGGGAGACAGCGGGGGCAGTCCGTAACGAGAAGTATGGCCCAATTTATCAAGTCTTTTACATTTCCTGGATCAACTTAGAATGTATTGTACGTCCATTATTTAGATCCCTACGTTCAATCAGATCTAGGTTACCCATAACTCTCAAGGGTAAAACGTGAGTCCGCGGGCCTCATATATCGGTCAGATGGGGTACCCCGATGGAGACACGAGGCTCTATTTAGCTGCCACCTACTCGCTAACAATGAAATGAGTAGACGGCTTTTTCATAAGTAACTCAGCGCATGTGTGTCAAGTAGTCCAGAGGGAAATGAAAGAAAACAAGATAAAAGAAAGATCATGCAAGCAATGAGCCAACATGCGGACTATGATCCATTACAAACAACGATTTCTTTCTGGCTTGCTGCACAGCTGTAGGAACGGATCTGGACAAAAACAATAAGGAACTGCTCCTCTGGTAGAATCAAAATCGGGGAGCGGATCTTACCGGGACTCACGGGAGAAAGAAATACCTATGAATACATTTGCAGCGAGACTACCTGTATGCCGAGTGGCTCGTTTGAAGCTAACGCCCTGTCATACACAGATCCCCGGGAGGCGTCTTTCCACACATGGGTCCTTCTCCCCGCTTTGCCATCAGTATCGCTAGTCTCTTTGTTGAGTGGGATGATCGCAAAGTCCCAAAAGCATCCGTTTTCTGGGAGAAGAAGGCGGAGGCCACTATTTCAATGAAATTCTCCTGTACCGCTTCAGTCTCACGATTCACCTCGAGATCAAATTGAATTGCACAAAACGCTTTTTCCCGGCTCTTCGTAGCACAAATTCTTTTCTATGAAATCAAATAAGGTAGATCCGATTTCACCTCTGGGATTAAGGCTGCGAGAAAGCGGGCGTTCATAATAAAGCCGTCTATTTCATTGTAAATAAAGCAATGTCTTTTTTACGCTTTGCGACCTACGTACCATGGACCCATAGAGAGTCGCTATCAAGCGTTCTGCTGCAATCCTATTTGTTGAGATTGCAGTGGAATTTCAGTGCCATGAGTCGATCCTTCAAAGGGAACTCGGCGGCATCGGCCGTAGGGAGCTTGTCTGGATAGGTGGAATGAGAAATCTCCGGTAGGCGGGAATGGATTTCTTTCAATCGGACCGATCCCGGGAGCGAAGACCAGCTGCGATTATGGAAGATCGGTCAGGTCATTACGAGTTCAAAAAAGACCGATTTGACCGCTAGGCGAAATAAAATTATTTAAAAAGTGGAGGCTCCGAAGGAGTAGAGCGAAAATGAGAAAGTAAGAAATCACCCCTAGGTGAGACGTAACTTTTCCAAATTTAACCCCGTCTTCTTAGTAAAAAAAAGGAAAGTAAGGCTTTCCACGTAGGTGGAATAGCCGCTTTTACTGAGCACAATGCAATATCTGCGATCAATCTGTTCGGTAGGCATTTACCCTTATATTCAAAAAGAAGTCAGGTTTCCCCAATAGCTGAGATTGGTACTGGAATTCGCGAATCGATGCACCCCAAACTATTCCATTCCATGAGCTATTGGAGATCGGGTGCACTTCGTGACACCTCCATGGATGATTTCAACACATTTGACTTCGTAACCTTAGCGGCCGCCGTTCTTTCAGAACCGTGCTTTCACTCTTTTGCGCATTCCATTTTGCGACATGCTATCCCCCTAAGCAAAGGCAGGTTATTCATGGAATGAATTCATATGGTTCACCTCCGCATTTGGTTACAATCGCATTTTCCTGTGTGCTATCCCCATCTTTATAAGAAAGGGCTTATTCATTCTCTGAATTGATCCTTTTCACCACCTGTTTTATACTGGAGCGCATTCTCGCTTGATTCATCTTTATAAGCAAAAGCGGTCCGTTCTCTGACCGGGACACATGAGTAGTAAGTAAAAGCGAGATTTGGGTCAGCTTGAGAGGGCGTCCCATGCCATGAATGAGTTTTAGAGGGCAATCGGGGGGCTCTCGGTGAATTGCGAAGAGATCTTATCATTACAACAGCTCGGTGGAATTAGATCTATTTTGAGAACTTGTCTTGGAATTCTAGGTCTCACGATTTCCCCTCTTTCTGACAGGTGCTACTATTCTCCAACCAAGCCTATATGATGATCTTAGTAAGGCTTTATTTGGGGACACACGCATCCGAATAAGCAAGAGTTAGTTACTCACTCTACAAATTAGTATATTCCCCCCTCTTTTTTATGGGAGTCGTATTCTCCCCGACATGCTATTACTTAGAAGTCAAATATGGGTAGCCATGCTCTAGGAATTGTGCTATTTCACCTCCACTCTCTGACAATAGCATTCTCCAACAGTCTATCTACCCATGAATTGGTCTAGTTCTCCCCTGATGGAACGCCTTCCCCCCGGCATGTTATCTACATCTTCAAATGGCTGCTCGGATACCAGACCAGAGTTCCGCCTATGGCACCTCCGCTATAGTAACCAGATTCTGTTATTACATGTATAAGGGCCTACGCCTTCCTTTCGCCTGCGGTGATTTAACGAAGCTTTTTTGTTGGCCGCTCTATCTTCATAGCTTTCTCGATACAGATATAAGGGTATTCGAGATATGGATAGATTTTGCAAAGTCGCCGCATTCATAGGGTTTGAGAATTTTCCGCATTACTAAGAAGAGAAGGGAACCTAATGTGCGGGGTGTAGTACGGGTGGCTTTTCCAGTCTCTCTGCTTGAGTAGTTTCTGAAAGAAAGGTTTTTAGACTTACTTTTCAGTATTCATGGGTAAATCTGTAATAAAATAAGATGGACGCCGTGGCTCAACTGGTAGAGAAAAGGCACAAAAGGTGGGGACTCTTTTTTGCATTTTTAGGATGGAGAATCTTATTAATGATTAAAAAGGAAAGGGTTGTAAAAGAAAGGGCGCCTCAATGTAATAACCAGCCATTTTTGGCCCAAGAGAATCTTTTGGATCTGCGGCAACTAGGTCTGGGCCTGCCGGTAATGGAGAAGACAGAGCGGTTCTAGTCTCCGAAGGGTCCCTCCGAACAAGAAGAATTAGAAGAAAAGGTATTTTGGTTTTCAATTCTTGATAGTTCCTAAGGCGAAGACCAATTCTTTTCTTTCAGAACTTCCTATGGACCGCCCTCCCTTCTTATATAATAGTAGATTTTGAGCTATGCTTCCTCTACAACTCTTTTAGCCCCGTCTTTGGCGCCTTTTCCACGACTTCTACTTCTTCGATGGGTGTTTTAGGTTGGGCAATGTAATCGGAATCTCTACTGGCATCGGTAGTAAGTAATTAAGTAGAATGCCTGAAGAAACACCGAGCTTAAAGCCCCCACCGCCCCTTGCTTCCAGGGGCAATCCCCAAACCGAACACGTAACGTAATAAACTTTGAGCAAACAACCAATTCGGTCGACCGCCCGTGGCTCCGTCATGACGAGATGGTACTTACTTTCATACTATAGCCTTGGCACGGCTGGATGCAGACCTAGGGAGTTTCCAAGAATCGCAGGTTATCGTAGCCGACTTCGAAAAGTTTGTTCAGTGAAGTACATGTTCGGGCAAGAGCTCCGGGGGTCAGTCTTACCTCCGGTGCCCCTCTTTAGTAATAGCATAGCACCTTCTGGCAACAACTATAACTGTGTCAAAAACCCAATTACGGCCACGGAAAAAGTCCTTGATCCACGGAATCATTCCTATTTTTACCGCTAAGTGACCTAAGCATAAGCACTTTCGGCAACAGCTGCTATTGCAGTCAACCGGGCGAGCCATCTACTAAAAAAAGGAGAACTGGGACCTTTTCTTTCAGAACTTTAGAGCAGTTTGACTCATCTATCTTACCCTCATACTTTTTCCTTTTCCTGTCCGTCTAGAATCCTACTTCTCCTTCGGAGCCTTACTCAAGCATAAGTGCAAGTAAACTATCTCTCTTAATTTTATTTTATTCAATTATAAATTCTTCAACTAGTCATTTTGCGGGTTGGGCTACTCTTCTTTTTTGTCGATGGAGCCGCTTTCCCTCATTCCACTCGTCCAGCCTTCTTCACGAACTTGTACAATAGATGCCACAAATATAGCCAACTCTATTATCGAAGAAATAAGGAAACGGGCGACAATTTGGCACCAGATATCCGGGGGTGTAG